AACTAGAGCAAACATATAATAACGGATTCGAAATTGTAACCAAGCGTCGCCCATCGGTTCTATACCCGATTCATAACTAGAAAGTTTCTCCGGCCCTTTCCTAATCGGGGCTAAAATCCCGGAAATGAAAAATGCCAAAATAGGAATAAGACTTGATATTATTAGAAATGCCCAAAAAATATCATATTCGTAAAGCAAAAACATAGCGCACTCCTATGAACGTGGAAAATATACCGGGTTGGTTGATTCGAATTGAAGTTGTAAAGTCATCCGTAACTGGTTAGTCAAAACGAGAATTCATTTTGATCAAACCGTTCAGTTTCCTTTGATTATTGCGGGGCATATCGCAATCGCATTTCAAGATTTATCGACTGACTTGCTGACTTGACCGAGATCCTATTTCCAGTCTATTTCTAGTCTACTTCATTTTTTTATTTCAATTTTCTTTAATTGCTTTAGTTAGTATAACTCTATATGTGACGCTTAGACAAATTTTCTTGTTTTCGCCTAGGATTCTTGCTAAAGAAAGCGACTTCGAAATTCGATTTAGATTTATCGATTTATTTATATTAATATTATTATAGGTTTTGATTTTTTAGGAATAGAATAGGGAGGTCTTTTTGTCGTTTTTTTTTTCTTAGTGATTTAGAATCGAACAAGTATTCAAATGTAAGAGAAGGAATGGGTATTTCCATATCAGAATTACGAATATCTTACTTTTGTGTTGGTGTGCTTCGCTAGGTCTAGTTTAGGTATACCAAATAAAAGGAGTATCACTAGCTCAACCCTTTGATTGTGAACAGGGAAATTCATATCGAATTTTCCCCCGAAGTTAATGACGAGGGGTTGGTTTGTTTATTCAGGATTGGCAAAAGATCAATTTGATCCCTTGAAATAAGAAATAAGGTTTTCTTTCAGTTTTTTATTCTGCTTTAAAGATTCCTGCGAGTGAGTTTCTAGGACATATTTGGTTTCGATGAACCGACCGGTCAATTACAAGCAACAAATTTGCATTTTATTCATTTGAATTTTATAGGACTCTAGGGCTATACGGACTCGAACCGTAGACCTTCTCGGTAAAACAGCTCAAACTTATTATTATCAAAATGATCTGAACTGTTTCAAAGACCCAACATGCATTTTTTTTGCACTGGGCTCTTTCATTAACTGATAGAAATATCAGCCAATCCGCCATATTTTTTCTTGACAGAAAAATAAGATTACGATAAGGAGATGGCTCCATGTGCTCTGATTCATTATTTGGGATTCTGATCCAGGAGCACTACCAAAGTGTTTCAAGGGCGGGGTTATCTTGACATAGGTCTGCCTCTGGCCTAGATCGTTTTAAGTTAAATGAAGTCTCTATCGTTCGGCTTAAAAAATCCAATATGAAACTTCATACACCTTCAAGTTCATAGGACGAAAAGATATTTTTTGAGGGCCTTATTACTCATTATGCCTAGCATTGAATGTACTGGTATTCACCTTATCAATATCTCAAATCAATGATGGGGTCTGTTTGGTACCTAAATGGGCACTCAAATCGGACCGAACCATTTGTCAGGCTATTGTTTTCTTAAAGTAAGTTATGGAGTAAGACGTCGATTTCTCAATAAGATCCATTTTTTGGATTGTATGATGGACACCCCTGAAAAACATTGGCGCGCGTGTAAACGAGGTGCTCTACCAACTGAGCTATAGCCCTTAGTGCTTGTGATGCATATTTTATCATGTATATAATTTGTTGTCAAGATGAATATTGGATGATACAACACTCTAGATTTTTAAGTGGTATTGCTTAGATTCTTATTGCTTATAGGGAATATGATATTTATAATCCATCGATGGGATGGGTTTCATTCGGTTCTCTTTGGTATGATAAACGACCTACTTAACTCAGTGGTTAGAGTATTGCTTTCATACGGCGGGAGTCATTGGTTCAAATCCAATAGTAGGTAGGACTTATTAGATACCGGAGTCAATGGTATCTAATAAGTTTTTTGTCGCACCCTCTTTTATTTTTAAAGATTTTGTATTTTTATTTATTTCTATTTCGTTTTTGAATTGCGTTGTATCAAATTTGGATTCTGCTTGATTGGATTCACTCGACAGAATCCAATCAAAATAGGGTTTAGAAACAGAACTTCTTGTGATTATTTGAACGCACCAACTAGTTATGAAATCGCATTGACAGCCTCTACTCTTGTCCTAGCCCTCCGAAGAGCTAGATTTGCCTCAATCTTTTGTCTCTTTCCTTCAGCTTTTCTTAAATTAGCTTCTGCTATTTCAAGAGTTTGCTGAGCTTCTTGTGGATCAATATCACTACCCTTTTCCGCATCATTTACTAAAACAGTGATCTCGTTATTGCCTATTCTAGCAAAACCACCCATCAGGGCCATCGTTAACCATTGGTCCTTAAGGCGTAGTCTCAAAATCCCTATATCTACAGCTGTAGCAATAGGAGCATGATTTGGTAATACACCAATTTGACCACTATTTG